TTGCGGTGATTGTGTTCTACTAATCATAAAGATATTGGTACTTTATATTTGCTATTGGCTTTGTGATCTGGGTTAATTGGTTTGGCTTTAAGGCTTTTGATTCGGGCTGAGTTGGGTCAACCTGGGAGATTATTGGGTGATGATCAGCTGTACAATGTGATTGTTACGGCGCATGCTTTTATGATAATTTTCTTTCTGGTGATGCCAATAATGATTGGGGGGTTTGGTAATTGACTTATCCCTTTGATAATTGGTGCTCCTGATATGGCTTTCCCACGATTAAACAACTTAAGGTTTTGGTTGCTTGTGCCGGCTCTTTTTTTGTTGTTGAGGTCTTCTTTGGTGGAGAGGGGTGTTGGTACTGGTTGAACAGTGTATCCTCCTTTGTCTGGGAATATTGCTCATTCTGGGGCTTCGGTGGATTTAGCAATCTTTTCTTTGCATCTTGCTGGTGCTTCTTCAATTTTGGGTGCTATTAACTTTATTTCTACTGTTGGAAATATACGATCTCCTGGTTTGATTGCTGAGCGAATCCCTTTGTTTGTGTGGGCGGTTACTGTGACTGCCGTTTTATTAGTTGCTGCTTTACCAGTTTTAGCTGGTGCTATTACAATGTTGCTTACTGATCGGAATCTTAATACATCTTTTTTTGATCCGACTGGAGGTGGTGATCCTATTCTATATATGCATTTGTTTTGATTTTTTGGTCATCCTGAGGTGTATATTTTGATTTTGCCTGGGTTTGGTATAATTTCGCATATTGTTATACACTATGCCGGAAAAAAACAAGTTTTCGGGTATTTGGGGATAGTATACGCCATTGTTTCTATTGGGGTGTTGGGCTTTATTGTGTGAGCTCATCATATGTTTACTGTTGGAATGGATGTGGACACTCGGGCTTATTTTACTGCTGCTACTATAATTATTGCTGTTCCAACTGGTATTAAAGTTTTTAGGTGATTAGCTACTATTCATGGGTTTGTGAACAAGACTGAACCTCCTATTATGTGAGCTTTGGGCTTTATTTTTTTGTTTACTGTGGGTGGATTAACGGGTATTGTTTTGTCTAATTCTTCTTTAGACATTGTTTTACATGATACTTATTATGTGGTGGCCCACTTTCATTATGTTTTGAAAATGGGTGCTGTCTTTGCTTTGTTTAGGGCTTTTAGGTACTGGTATCCTTTGATTTCTGGTGTGACTTTTCATGCTGTTTGGAGTAAAGTTCATTTTGTTTTAATGTTTGTGGGGGTGAATTTAACGTTTTTCCCTCAGCACTTTTTGGGTTTGGCTGGTATGCCTCGTCGATATTCTGACTACCCAGATAGGTTTGCTAACTGAAATGTAGTTTCTTCTTGAGGTTCGTTAATTTCTTTTGTTTCTGTGTTACTTTTTATGTTTATGTTATTTGAGTCCTTTGTTTCACAGCGGTCTGTGGTTTGGGGGAGAGCTTTAAGAAGGTCTTTTGAGTGGCAAGACAGTAACTTTCCTGCTTCTTTCCATTCAAACAGGGCAGTTGTGAAGTTGTGTTGTCATCGTAACTGGTGTGGTAATTTATCGTTATAAGCGTAAAATGTTGCGTAATCCTTTTCATTTGGTGGAATTTAGTCCTTGACCTTTTACAGCTGCGGGTGGGGCATTATTTTTAACTGTTGGGTTAGTATGTTGATTTCATGGAAAGGGAATAACTTTAATGTTGATTGGTGTTCTGGTTATTTTGTTAACTATGGTACAGTGGTGACGAGATGTTGTTCGGGAGGGCACTTATCAAGGTTATCATACTAGGTGGGTTGGTATAAATCTTCGGTGGGGTATAGTGTTGTTTATTTTTTCTGAGGTTTGTTTCTTTTTTGCTTTTTTTTGAGGGTTTTTTCACAGAAGGCTTGTTCCTACTATAGAGTTGGGTTGTGTTTGACCTCCTGTTGGAGTTTTGCCGCTAAATCCTTTTAAGGTTCCTTTGTTAAATACAGCTGTGTTGTTAGGTTCTGGGGTTAGTGTTACTTGGGCTCATCATGGATTGATGGCTGGCAATCGTGAGGAGGCTTTATATGGGCTGCTTTTAACGGTGTTTTTGGGTCTGTATTTTACTGTTCTTCAATGAGGGGAGTATGAAGAGGCTTCTTTTAGGGTTGCTGATAGTGTTTATGGTTCTACTTTTTTTGTAATAACAGGGTTCCATGGGTTGCATGTTTTAATTGGAAGAACTTTTTTAGTTGTGTGTACAGTGCGGTGTTACTTGCATCATTTTTCTACTTCTCATCATTTTGGGTTTGAGGCTGCTGCTTGGTATTGGCACTTTGTTGATGTAGTTTGAATTTTTTTGTATTTGTGTATTTATTGGTGAGGGTCTTAAATAGGAGGGTTTAAAGGTAAATGTTGATAGATATTTTTTCGTCTTTGGATGCTGGAGTGTATTCTAGTTTTAGGGCTAGAGGTTTTGTGTGGTTGAGCGGATTTGTTGGGTTATCTATTTCCTTGGTTGGGGTGTGAGTTAGGTTATCTAGTATTAGTGTCATGTTTTTTAGGTTGGTAAATGTGGTATTGGACTTAGTGAAAAGTTGTTCTGGTAAGTTTTTTGGGGGGTTTGCTTTGGGGCAAGTTTCTTTATTTATGATGATTTTTATTGTAAATATCTCAGGTATGGTTCCAAGTGTGTTTAGTCCAACTAGCCACTTGTCGTTGACTCTTGTGTTGGCAATGGTCGTTTGATTTTGTTTGGTTTTTAGGGGTTGAGCGTATTCGTGGCAAAAAAGTGCGGGACATTTGGTCCCGACTGGAAGTCCAGTTGTGTTAATTCCATTGCTTGTGTTAATTGAAAGGGTTAGTATTTTGATTCGTCCTATTACTTTGGGTGTTCGATTGGCTGCTAATATTACCATGGGTCATCTTATGTTGCATGTTATTGGGGAGTACGTTGCGGAATTTTTCTATGGGATTTCGGTTTTTGGAAGGTTGTTAGGCAGTTTGGTTATGTGAGGATATGTAATTTTTGAGTTTGCTGTTAGGTTTTTGCAAGCGTATGTTTTTGTATTATTGGTTGGGCTGTATTCTTCTGATCATCCTATAAGACATTAGCTAATGGGTGTAGTGTTATAAACGAGGAAGAATTAGTTAAAGTATAATTTGAGTTTGTCAAGCTCGAGTTGCCTCTATGGCATTCTTTTATGCCTCAATTAAGTCCTATGTCTTGGGTTTTGGTGATTAGAGTTTTTTTGGTGTGTTTTATTTGTTTTGCGGTAGTAATCTGGTGGGTAGCTGAGAGGAGTTATGGGATTAGACGCGTAAAGAGTGATGGTAAGGTTATTAGTAACAAAAAGTCTATAAAGTGGGGTTTTGGAAGGCTCTTATTGAAGTAGTAGTGTGATTTTTTCCTGTTGTGGGTGTGGGGGTTATTGGTGTTATGGTAGGTGGGGTGTGTTTGATATCGCAGCGAAAAAGACTTTTTGGGGCTTTGCTTAGAATGGAAATTTTTACTTTAGGTGTTTATATTATGATTTTTGGGTTAGTTTGTTTTCAAGGTTGATTAAGGAGTGTCTGCTTAATTTTTTTAGCTTTTGGAGTTTGTGAGGCTGCTCTTGGGTTGAGTGTGTTAGTTTCGTTGGTTCGGAGTATTGGGAGTGATTACGTCGGTGGATTGATTTTAGGTCATTTTTAGGTTGGGTATTATTGGGGTTTTAATGGCTGTAATAAGTGGGTTTGGACAAAGAACTTTTTGATGGAGTGTTTTATGGGGCTATGTTTTTATACATCTAGTGAGTTTAGGGCTATGGTTTAGGCCTTTAGGGTTAGCTAGATGTTGGAGTGAGGTTTTGATTGTTGATAGCTTTTCTTTTGCTCTTATGACGTTGACTGTTTTGGTTTCTAGCTTTAGGATATTGGCCAGAGTGCGTGATGTGCAAAAAGCAAATAATAAGTGTACTGAGTTTGTTTTTAGTGTTTTGGTGCTAACTATAGTCCTTATTTTTTGTTTTAGTGTTGGATCTTTGCTTAATTTTTACATTATGTTTGAGTTCAGGCTTATCCCTATTTTGTTAATTATCTTGGGGTGGGGTTATCAACCGGAACGGTTACAGGCTGGAAAATATATGTTGTTGTATACGGTTAGTGCTTCTCTTCCTCTTTTGGTTCTAATTGTTTTGGCCATTATTAAGGGTGGGTCTGTTTTCTGGGGCTGAAAGTTTTTGGGGTTTGAGTGGGGGTGGTTGGTGACTTTTTGTGCTTCTTTAGCTTTTTTGGTAAAATTGCCTATTTATGGGTTTCATTTATGATTACCTAAAGCCCATGTCGAAGCTCCGGTTGCGGGGTCTATAATTTTAGCGGGTGTTTTACTTAAGCTTGGGGGTTATGGTTTGGTTCGATTTTTCTATATACTAAGATTGTTTAGAAGTTTGACTATTTCAATTGTTTTTTGTCTTGGGTTGGCTGGGGGGATTGTTGCTAGCATGGTGTGTTTTGCTCAAAATGATGTAAAGTCTTTAGTGGCTTATTCTTCTATTGGACATATGAGGTTGGTTTTGGGTGGTGTGTACTCTAATACAGATTGAGGGTGATTAGGTTGTTTACTAATAATAGTTGCTCATGGCCTATGTTCTTCTGGTTTGTTTTTTCTGGCCAGTGAAACTTATAAGTGTTATGGAACTCGGAGCTTATTTTTGGTTAAGGGCGGGTTGGTTTTAGTTCCTGGGGTTGCTTTGTGTTGATTTTTAATGTGTGCTATTAATATAGCTGCTCCTCCTTCTCTGAATTTGTGGAGTGAGTTAATACTTGGGATTTCTGTATTAAGGTACTCTACAGTGTTTGCTTTACTCACAGGGGTTATGACTTTTTTAAGAGGGCTTTATTCGTGGTATTTGTATTCGATTACTCAGCATGGGCAGTATCCATTGTGAGTTCGTGGGGTAATAGTGGCTGAGGAATATATTAGATATGTTATTAGGTTTATGTTAGTGTTTTTATTAGGAGTAACCGGAGTTATACTAATGTTATTTTTATAACTATTTAATTTTAGTTTTTTTTATTGAGTAAAATAAGAGTGGGGGTTGGTAATAAAATTGTTAAGCTTTAAAAGAATGCACGCAGTGCTCCCATTTTTGGTTTGCAGATCTTCACCCTTGCTACTAGTGTGAATAATAGTATACATGCTAATAGAATGATACAAGTGATTCCGTTCTCTATATAGAGGAAGCTTAAGGTTTGTGCGGTTTCGTTAATTCTAGCATTAATCTCCGTGTTAATTTGATAATTTGAGGTGAGCCTTAAATTTTTAAGGTTAAGGAGTAAAACGGCTGTTAGAATGACGGGTATCAGAGGGTTATTTGCTGAGAAAGTTATGTTGGGTGAGAGAGATGCAATGTATGCGAATATTACTAGCATTCCACCAATGAAAATAAAAAAAAGTATATAAGAGTATCAAGGGCTAATTGTAGCAATGAGAACACAGTTAAGAAATGCTAGTAACAGTACTATAATTCCTAGGGATAGTGGGTGTATGGGTAAAGTTATTGAGAGTATTGTGTACGTTCATAAAGTTGAGATAATTATTAGTGTAATTACGTATAAACGTGTTATAGTTATGCTGACCATGTTTGGTCTTTCTGCTTGGAAGGCAATTGTACATTTTAATACTATCAGCATTTCACTATAAGAGGAAAAGAAGTGGTGTTAGGGCCATTAGAGTAGCTAGTCTTAGTGGTAGGAAGGATTTTCAAGCTATTGCTATTAAGAGATCATAACGGTAGCGAGGTAAAGTGGCTCGAGCTCACAGAAAGACAATGGCTACTGGGATAGACGTAATTAATGTGCCTGTTAGTAGACAAGAGGTAACAAGGCTTATCATGAGAATGTTTCTGTACTCTGCTATAAATAGAAAAGCAAATCCGGCTCCGCCGTATTCAATATTAAATCCAGATACTAGCTCTGATTCTCCTTCTGCAAAATCAAACGGGGCTCGGTTTGTCTCTGCGAGGATTACTGCTAATCATATAATTCCTAAAGGTAGGAATAGTATAAGGGAGACTATAGATAGGTTTATAAGGCGAATTCTTAGTATGTCCATTTGTATTGCTAAAAACAGGTAGAAGATAATGATTAGTGTTATAGTTACTTCGTAGGAGATGGTTTGAGCCATGGCTCGAATGGCCCCTAATAATGCATATTTGGAATTTGAGGATCAGCCTGCTATTAATGTTGTGTAAACGGTCAGGGAAGAGATACACAGAAATAAAAGTATGCCCAACGTGAGTTGGTATGAAACTATAAAGGAGGGGAATAGTTGTCATAGTCTAAGGGCTAAAATTAGCATCACTGTTGGAGTCAAGATAAAGGGAAAATAGTTTGAGGATATTGGGGTAATTCATTCTTTAACAAAGAGCTTTAAAGCATCTGCTAGTGGTTGTGGAATTCCAATCACCCCTAGTTTATTAGGGCCCTTTCGAATTTGAAAGTACCCAAGGGCTTTTCGTTCTAGAAGGGTAAAAAATGCTACGCCTAACAAAATTAATAGATACGTGATTAGGGTAGAGGTTAAGTGTTGAATTATATAGAAAGGGAAGTGGTCTTCATGGTCAGAGCTTAAATCTGAAGCACTTTTCTGCCACCTTGCTTCAAAAAGGGTGTGAGGCCTTTTATTCGGTGTAAACGAATTGTAATGGATATACTACTTTTTGGCGAAGCATCAGGGCGATAGCCCATGGTTTACCTCATCAGAGTAATCCGTTCGTCCGGCGTGATGCTTGATTTGACGATGCCTTGACTGTTGTTTTGGTAAAGTTGCAGTTTACAGTAATGTGTGTATATACTACAAGGCAATTGGGTAATTACTTGAAAGCGGAATCTTTAATTCCTTCTAATGATTCAAATTCATTTGTGTATTGCATCCACCAGCTTTCAATTTTAACTGAAATTTTTTGTTTAGTAAATAATTTTTTAGAGAAGGGTAATTTATATTTAAATAGTGGGGGGGGAAATCTGTTGGGAGTTTAGTAATAGTTCTCACCTAGGGTAAAGTTTTGGGGGTTAGGCAAAAGATATATACACATGGATACACATAGGTGATCGACAATTAACAATGGGGGTTTAATTGTAGGAGTTAGTTAAAGGTATAAAATACTTCAAAGATTAACTTGTTGGTGGTTAAGTATGCAAAGGGGGTGTCCATTGTTATACCAGGTGAAAAATAAAAAAAATATAAGAGTTCCTGTATTATGTTCTGTCTCTCTTTTCTCTATTGCTATTTTTTTATGAGTGTTTGGGGTTTATGCGATTGGCTCTTCAAGGCAGAGTTATATGATTGAATGACAAATTATGAGTCTGTGTAGCACAGATTGAAGTTTACCAATTATTGTTGATTACATTAGTCTTATTTTTTCTTGTTTTGTTTGTTTAATTTCTGGCTCTGTGTCTTTGTTCAGAGTATCTTATATGGATGGAGAGGTCTTTATACGACGATTTATGCTGCTCATTATGGCATTTGTAGGGTCTATAAACTTATTGATCTTTGTTCCTAGGCTTATTACTATCTTGTTGGGGTGAGATGGTTTGGGGATTGTGTCTTTTGCTTTAGTTATCTATTATCAAAATAAAAAATCTTTAGCTGCTGGAATGTTAACCGTGTTGGCTAATCGTATCGGGGATGCCTTACTGATTTTGAGCATTTGTTTTTTAGTTAACTGAGGAGAGTGGCGAATTGGTTATGGGATAACCGGGGATTATAGGTTATTAGTTTGTGTTCTGGTTGTTGTTGGAGCAATGACAAAAAGTGCTCAGATTCCGTTCTCGGCCTGGTTACCTGCAGCAATAGCTGCTCCTACACCTGTTTCTGCTTTGGTCCATTCATCGACTCTAGTGACAGCTGGTGTTTATTTGGTTATTCGATTTTATAGCACTTTGATTGAAGCACAGGAGGTTTTGTGGTTTTTAAGGAAGATTGGGGCATTAACTTTATTAATAGCTGGATTAAGGGCTTGTTTTGAGGTTGACTTGAAGAAAATTATTGCTTTGTCTACTTTGAGTCAGTTGGGCTTGATAATGTTTACTGTAGGGGTTGGTTTTCCTGTCATTGCGGTTTTTCACCTTTTTACCCATGCGTTGTTTAAAGCTTTGCTGTTTTTATGTGCTGGTTCTATTATTCATTCTACTATGGACACTCAGGATGGGCGGATTTTAGGGGGTTTGAACTACCTATTACCCTTTAGAAGGAGGTGTTTGGTGCTCAGAAGTGTTGCGTTGTGTGGAATACCTTTCTTAAGGGGGTTTTACTCGAAGGATCTTATTTTGGAAGGGGTTTTTAGTAGTTTTAATGGGGGGTTAGAGGTATTCGTGATATTAGTGGGTGCTGGGTTGAGTTTGGTTTATAGCTTGCGAATTTTGCTAATAGGGGTGTTTGGGCAGAGTTTTGGTGGGGGTTTGTTTACTTACGGGGTTGAAAGGGGCTATGTGGTGTCCTCAATTGTTGTTTTATCTCTTGGTGCAGTTATAGGGGGGTGATTATTACAAAGAGTTTGGGTTAGTGTAAACGGGTTTAGGTTAGTTGGTGTTCTTGGGAAAATGGTTATTAGTGTTGTTACGTTTTTAGGTTTATTATACGGATTTGCTGGTTTTCTTTCGAAAAAGGTCTTTGGGAAGAGGTTTTTTGGTGGGTTAAGTCGATTCTTGTCTAGGATGTGATTTATAAACTTAGTATCTGGGAGATTTTTGGCAGGGATTGGTCTTAAGTGAGGTGGGTTAATACATTTGCACTTAGATTTAGGTTGAATGGAAATGCTAGGGGGACAAGGTGTGTTTAAGGCTTTGGAAAAAGGTGTTGATTTGAGGTATTTTGTGCAGAGCGGGAGACTTTTGGTGTATATTCGTGTTTTTTTGATTCTATTAATGTTGTTTTTGCTTAGGGCTAGATGATAATTCTTTATTTTAATAGTGTCTCTTGATATTGATGATAGATAATGGAGAAAGACTAGGTCATTTTAACATTTTCAGTGTTATGTTTTTAAAATTTAAACTATTTGTCCTTTTGGGGCTATGCTTTTGCAGGGAATGGTGTAGAGAATAGTAAAGAGTCTCATAATTTTGAGAGTATAGGGGAAACCATAAAAAATCTAAAGTAAAGAGCAGAGAAGGTTTGGCCGATTCAGATAAATGGGTCTTCCACTGGTTGTTTACCAATTCAGGTGAGTACGATGAAGATGCCTAAGAATAGCCAAAAAAGGGTTTGGTTGATGGGATAAAAGGAGTTAGCTCGTATAGAATTGCAGTGCAGTATAGGTATAAAAATTAGGATTAGGATTGATATCAATAGGGCGACTACTCCCCCTAGTTTGTTAGGGATGGATCGTAGAATTGCATAGGCAAACAGAAAGTATCATTCTGGCTGAATATGAACGGGTGTTCTTAGTGGATTAGCTGGGATGTAGTTTTCAGGGTCTGTTAAAAGGTTAGGTGAGAATAAGCAAATAAGGGTTAGTACGGCAAGTAATACGATAAATCCTACGATATCTTTAGACGTGTAGTAGATATGAAATGGGATTAAGTTGACGTTTGACGAAATACCGAGGGGGTTGTTAGAACCTGTTTCATGTAAAAATAATAGGTGAATGACGACAAAGGCTACGATAGCAAATGGAAGGACGAAGTGTAGTACAAAAAATCGGCTTAAAGTTGCATTACTTACCGAGAATCCTCCTCACAATCAGTAGACTAGAGTTTTTCCAATGTATGGGATTGCTGAGAGTAGGTTAGTAATTACGGTAGCTCCTCAAAAAGATATCTGTCCCCATGGAAGTACGTAACCTAAGAAAGCTGTTGCCATAGTAAGAAAGAGTAGGATAACTCCAATATTCCAAGTTTCTTTGGCTAGGTAAGATCCGTAATACATACCACGGCCTGTATGCAGATAGATGCACACAAAAAAGAATGAAGCACCATTTGCATGGATGGTTCGTATGAGTCAGCCATAGTTTACATCACGTGAAATATGCGAGACGGAGTAAAAGGCAAGGTCGACGTTTGAGGTGTAGTGTATAGCTAGAAAGAGTCCTGTAATAATTTGGGTAACTAGACACAAACCTAGTAAGGAGCCAAAGTTTCATCATGTGGACAGGTTAATTGGAGCTGGTAGGTCATATAAAGAATTGTTTAGAACTTTGACAAGAGGGTGAGTTTTTCGTATAGGAAGCTTAATTCAGAAAATTAGTGTGACTAAATCTAAAACTCCCAAAGTTTTTATTTTTTTAAACTATTTTCTGCTGAGTAGGAAAGGTGAAGATATTCACTTTCTATTAGGTAACAACTAATTGCTTTAATTTTAGCTTCTTTCCTAGCTTATACTTGTTCTATTCTTGCTTACGATAAAGTTAGTAGAGGGTAAGTGACTACTTATTTACTGATCCTAAGTCAGTGGTATTTTTATACTAACCCTCTTTAGTGGTTAAGATCAAATTCAATGGGTGTTTAGTGGTGCTTTCGTGAGATGCATTTCTTGGGGTCCTTTCGTACAATCAAGAAAAGGTTTTAAATGAAGGAGATAGAAACCAACCTAGCTTGCGCCGGTCTGAACTCAGATCACGTAAGGGTATAATAGTCGAACAGACTATCCTATCATAGCGGTTGCACTTATGTGGATATCCTTAAGCCAACATCGAGGTCGCAAACCCAACTTTCGATGTGTACTCTTGAGTTGGATTACGCTGTTATCCCCGGGGTAACTACTTTTTGGTCCTTAGTAAATTTTGGATGTTTTTTAAAAAAATTGGAAGTTTTACTGGTTCCAAGATTGCCCCAATCAAACCTCGTATACTTTCGAGCGGATAGGCAGAAGTATGAGAAGAGGTAAAGTTCCGCGGGGTCTTTTCGTCTTCCTTTGTTATCTAAGTCTTTTCACTTAGACGAAAAATTCTTTTTGTATACAAAGTACAGCTATTCCTAGTCTTGCCATTCACTGGCCTCCAATTAAAAGGCTAATTATTACGCTACCTTAGCACGCTCACGCTAACGCGGCCGTTTAAAATTTCACTGGGCAGGCATTATCTTTTATCAGGAGTGGTTCAAAAGACGATGTTTTTGGTAAACAGGCAGGGAATTTATTTGCCGAGTTCGCTTTGTATAGATTTTTTAAGTAAAAGTGTTGTTGTTTCAAGTTCTTTTAGGGTTGTGAGGAGTGGATTGTATTAATACTAATAGAATGCCTGTTTACTGTCGTGTGATGTTTTACGATAAATTTCTTTAAAGTTAAAATAGTGTATATAAATATTGGGTATTTGGGTGTTATAACTAGAACGTCATAAGGTGGCTGCTTTTAAGCCTACTTGGAAAGTTGAGATGGTAGAATATTTTTGTATTCTTACTGAGCTTATCCTCAGTAAGCTAACCTTTATAGCATTAGCGATATGGCGTTTATAGCTATAAGGCAGCACTTTGATGCTTTTGAAGAAAAACCAGCTATGTGACTATATGAAAGGCTTGTTACTTCTACTAAGGGTTATTTTATCAATTATGAAACATTGATTTTTAAGAGTTAGTAGCTCATAGTCATTCGGGAGGTTTAGTTTGCTATGGTTTTGTTGCTTCTCCATGATGCAAAGGGACATGGTGTTACCATTTCTTGAAAAAGGCTAAAAAAATTGGCCCTTTGCGGGTTTTTGAGTGGATAGGAAGATTTTTTATGAAATACTGTGCGCTGTGAGAATTTTCTTTAGTTTGTATAGGTTTAAGGTTTGTTTTTGCTTACAAAGGGGGTAGCCCGTAAAAAGAGCTACAATCTTTTGCCTAGTTCTCGGCCACTTTGCTGATCATTTAGCTCTGGAGAGGATTATTCTTATCTTTGATTTACAAGACCAATGCTTATTAGCTTCTCAGAGCTGTCCTGAAGTTAAATAATAACTGTGGTCGAGTTAAAAGCTCGATGCCTGATATCTCGGCCATCGTGGACTGTGATAGGGGCAATTTCCATTACCCCTACTATGTTACGACTTATCCTACTTTATTGTCGGAGTGACGGGCGATTTGTGCGCGCTTTAGTTCTTGTTCAGATTTATTTTATGTAAGCTAAAAACCTTACTTTCAAGTCCTCCTTTGTTAGGGTTTTGAAACCCTAAGTTCGCTAGTGTGTTTATTTGTATCCCATAGATCTGCTTTTCATTGGCTGTATGTCACCTGAATTTTTGAGCTAAAGGCTCTATTGCTTCCTTTTTTTTCTTCTTTGAGCAAGCATAAACGGCCATACACAAGCTGAAGTACAAGAAATAAGCTAAGATTTTCGTGGATTATCGAATTAAGCCACAGGATCCCCTGATAAGGAGTAAAGCACCGCCACATTGTTTGAGGTTTAAGCTTTCGCTCGTAGTATTCTTTTTTTGTGTTGGGCCACACAGTAGTCGGGTATCTAATCCGAGTTCTGAGGTTGTGGTTTGTTGGGGTAACTAGGTAATGACTGGATTGGGTTTAGTTTTAATTTATTTTTTACGTTAAAAGTTAATTTTATAGTCTTTTTAGGTTAAGTAGTTATCCCGATTTGTTTTAATTAGCTTGGAGTATTGGTATAACCGCGACTGCTGGCACCAATTTTGCCGCTCCTTTTACTGTTTTCTATGGCCTAGTTTCCTAGCTAAGTGTAATATAGGACATTGGTGTTGTGAAAGGTTGAACGCTGAGGTAAGTGTTCTTGGACTACCCTTGGGGTAGATAAGCTTTTTGAAAGTTTATTAAGGTTAGTCCATTTGCACAATGTGTGTAAGCTACCATATGTAGTTTAATTGGTATAGCTAACTATGTACGTCAATGAAATATTTAAAGCAAGGGTGACGTGGTGCACCTTGTTATGGGCCGAAACCATAATACTATTAGTTTCTTGCTTAAGTTTGGGTAGAGGTTGATTTTGAATCGTTTAAAGCTTTGAAGGCTATTAGTTTTTTTAACTTAAACCCCTGTTCTATTGAAGTAGTAGGAAGAGGTTTCTATTTTTGGGTTATGAGCCCAACAGCTTGATTTTTAGCTTATCCTACTTAGAAAAAGAAGAGAATTAAGGTTAAAGGTAAAATTTGGGATAATAGGAATAAAGTTGCTTGTTTTGAGGTTATTTGGGTTTTAGTTAGGTGTACTTTATTAAATCTTAGTAGTGTTGAGAAGGTTAGGGATAGATAGTAGTATAAACTTACCAATGCTCCAGTAACTAGGCCAAAAATGATGATTGTTTTTGCTTTTGTGAATATTAGAACTAGTAATTTTATAATAAAGCCTGTCAGGGGAGGTAATCCACCTAGTGAGAGGATTGTAATGGCCAGGATAAAAAATTTCATGGGTTCTTTAGGGGAAAAAAGTTGTTTATAGGATTTAGTTTGCTCCTTGGTCAGGAAGGCGTAAATTGACATGTTGATTAAGATATAGGTGGTGAGGTAGGCAATAAGAATAATGTCATTTCTGCTAATGCTGGCTAGTATTCATCCTGTATGTCTAATTGATGAATATGTGAGCAAAGATCGAATGTCAGTTTGGTTTAAGCCTCCAATGCCTCCTCATAATGCACTAATTATTGCGATTGGTATGACGGATTTTATTAGGAGCGGATTAAAAGAGTTGATGGCTAAGATTGGAGCAACCTTTTGCCAGGTTAAAAGTAGGAATGCTGGCATTAATTGGAGTCTTGCTATGACGGGTGGGAACCAAAAGTGAAAAGGTGCTGCACCTAATTTTAGGCATATTGCAATAACTATTAGGATTTGTAGGTTGTCAAAATATGCTGAGATGATTGCTGAAGCGATAAAAATTGTTGATCCAAGGGATTGTGGAACTAGATATTTTACTGCTGCTTCTGACTCTCTTCTGTTTTCTTTTAAGAAAATAAGCGGGATGTAACCTAGTATATTAATCTCTAAGCCTATTCAGGTTACTAGTCAGTTAGATGAAGATGCTACTATACAAGTGCTTCTGATTATAAGGAAGATAAACAGAAGTTTATTGGGTGATTTCATTTTTTTGTCGGTAAAATGTCTATAAAAGTGGTTGATGGATTATTGTTGTTTTGGTTGAGTCTTGGCCAGGTCTGTGTTGGCGGACCTAGGGATAATTGGATGGTCCCCGGTTTTGGGTTTGGGAGATTGATCGTTCAGATTTATTGAGCATAGGGCTTGATTAGTAAGCTCAGGCTCGTTTGAGAGGATAAATATAGGAATAGCGGGGATTAGACAAAGGGCAATTAGTGAGATTAATAGGCTAAAAGATAGGCAGTTAGATGGTCAGTTTGGTAGCTTTTGTTTTAAGATTACTCGGGTCTCAGCTAAGACGTTACGAGTAGCTAAATGCACGCAGTGCTCTTTTGGCGTGAAAGGCCAATGTGCGGTAAGTTAAACACTTAATTAGCCTTAATTAGCTAGAGAAGAAAGGTGGAAGGAGTTAAACCTCTCTTTATGTGGTTAGAAGCCCCATATTAGCTCGGCTACCTTTCCGATAAAAGGATAAGTGAGTCGAACACTTTCTTTTTGATTTCAAGGCAAATATTCTCCGAGGTCCTTTAGTATAGTTCTAGAATGTGGGTTATCAATGGTTGAATGCAAATCAAATCTTTTTTTTAAAGTATAGAACTTCTTTGATCTATAATTATTTTGTTTACAGAATTTTATATAGGAAAAAATAAATTAAATTGTTATAATAAGAGAGAGAGGGGGGAAAGATATAATGAGTAGTTTAAGTGATAAAAACAATAGGTTGTGGTTCTATAGACAGGATTATTGACTCTCATTAGGTACATTTAGGCACGGTAAGGTGTAGTTAGGATCTTTATCATGTTTTGGTTCACTTGGTGGAAAAACGGGTGATATGGAAAAAGTGGTGTTAAGCGTTCTATTAGCTGTTTCTCTTGGTTTTGTTTTACTGCTTGTTGGGTTGTTTCTTGGTGTGTCCTTTTATGCTGGTCGAGAAAAAGTAAGTCCTTTTGAGTGTGGATTTGATCCTATGGGATCTTCTCGAGTGCCTTTTTCTTTGCGATTTTTTTTGTTGGCTGTGATTTTTGTAGTTTTTGATGTAGAGATTGTTCTACTTTTTCCTGTTGTAACAGTAGTTGGAAGTTCTTGAGTGTGAGTTGGTAGTTATTTGGCGTTGTTAGTCTTTTTGGTGTTGTTGTTTGGTGGAGTTGTCCACGAGTGGCGTGAAGGTTCCTTAGAATGGGAGATATAAGGAGATATAAAAAAATAAATAAAAATGAGCTTTTGGGGTCAATTAGGGTTTCAAGATAGTTATAGTGGTTTGAGTTCTGAACTCACTTTTTTTCATGATCATGCTATGTTTGTTCTTGTTCTAGTTTCGTCTTTTGTGGGGTATATGATAGTGTGTTTGTTAAAAAGAAGGCTGTCTTCTCGGTTTATTATAGAAGCTCAAGCGCTTGAAGCTGCTTGAACTATGGTTCCTGGGTTATTGTTATTAATTTTGGCTATTCCGTCTGTTCGGTTGTTGTATCTGTTGGATGAAGTGGGCGGGCCTGTTGTTAGGATAAAGGTTATTGGGCATCAGTGATATTGGGAATATGAGTATGGGGATGGTAGAGATGTAGTTGGTTTTGACTCTTATATAGTAAGTGGTATGGAGGTAACTGAGGGCGGTTATCGTTTGTTAGAGGTTGATAATCGATGTGTGTTGCCTTTTGGTGTTGATGGACGTGTTTTAGTTAGTTCTGCTGATGTGAGTCATGCTTGAGCTCTTCCTACTCTTGGTGTGAAGGCTGATGCTATTCCTGGTCGGATTAATCAGTTGGGCGTTCATTTGATAACATCTGGTGTGATATTTGGCCAGTGTAGGGAAATTTGTGGGGTGAATCATTCTTTTATACCTATCAGAGTGGAGGGGGTTTCTCCGGAGATTTTTTATCATTGGTTAATGGGGTAACTTGGATTGGTTGTGTATTGGTGTAAGT